TATTCTTTTTTTTAATATTTATTTATTCAAAATAAATTTTAAAAGTCAATATAATTTATTGGCTTTTTTTAAAAAATATATAAAAGTTATTTTACTAATAAAATTGATATAATTTTAACAAAAACGGTTGACAAGTTTCAAATTGTATTAAAAGGGGGTAAAAAAATCTTTAAAAATCTTGAAAATATTTTTAACTTTTCAATTTTTCCATTTCACCTGTTTTTGGGAGAGATTGATTTACATTTAATTTTTTTTTACAGTTTAGAAAATTTCTTCAATAAAAATTTAATATTACAATAATCAATATTAATTTATTATATAATAAATGTTTAATATATATATAGATCATATAATGTGTGTTAGGTATTTCTACGTATATATTAATATATTAATTAATAATAATTAAATTAATATATAATAATTTATTAGATTAGATTAATTAACTAATGATTTTATAATATAATGCACTATATTAATTAAAAAAGTTTTACTTATAGAATCCATAATGAGAATTAATTAAAGTTTATTAGTTTCGGTAACATATATATATATTTATAAATATATAATTGATTTATAATATAATATATTATATAATAATAAATCTACTATAAAATAATAATATTAATTAAATTAAAATATAAAAGTTATATTTTAATTTAATTAATCTATTAATTATGAAGAAATTTATTATATATAAATATATTATTATATATAAATATAATATTATTAATTCTATATATATATATAAATTTATATATATATAAATATTTATTAAAAAAAAAAAAAAAACCTATTTATATATATGTATATTTATTAATATATAATTAAACTTAATTAAGATAATTATATATTATGTTTAAAATATATAAAATGTTTTATTTATATATATTTAATAAGTTATTGTTAATAATTCTTTATTTTAAAGAGTAAAGTTATTAATTTTTATTTAACTTTATGAAATTTTTATATTAAAATAAATTTTAATTAAAATTTATTTTTATTAAAATAAAGTTTAAAAAAAATTATCTGGGCAGAAATGATTTTATATTTAATTATTAATAATTTTTATTAATATATTAAAGCTTTTTATGACAATCAATTTTTAAATTGATTTATAAATATTATTTATAATATTTATTGTTTAATATTTTATTATTAGATGTCATAAAATTAAATTATATTTATATTTTAATTATAATATATTTAATTTTTCGAAATTAATTAGAATCTATTGAATAATAGTATAAATTTCATTTATTTCGATTAACGAAAGTAGAGCTGTCTTTTTTTAAAAAAAATTCTTGTTTCTTTTTTTTTAATTTTAAATATATAAATAGTTTATAAAATTTTATTTGCATTTTTTCAAATATTAATAAAAGTTTTCTTTTTTAATTTTTTATTGTAATATATCTATTATGCATAAAAAAAATTAAATAGTTAATATATTATATAATTATTTAATTTATTATAATTATTTATAATTTTTAGTTTTTATAAGATTAAAATAGATAAAATTTAATTTTATTATTATATTATTTTTATTTGTAAATATTTTTTTATTTTTAGTTTATTATATTGAATATTATAAATTGGATTTATTTAATATTTTTAAAAATAAAGTTTAATTCTAGTTTAAAGATTTATTTAATTTTTTTTTTACATGTAAATTTTTGTAAGAATATTAGTTAAATTTTAAAAATTTAATTAAAATGATTTATTCGCAGTATTTAATTTTAATAATTTAAGAAATTAAGAATTAGAAATAAATTTTAATATTAACAAATTTTGTGCCAGCAGTTGCGGTTATACAAAAGATGTAAATGAATTTTATTAGTAAATAATTATATGAATTATTAATAAATTAAAATAGTATTTATTAGGTGAAATTTTAAATATTAAATTAATTTATAAAAAAGTTTTTATTATTATGAAATTTATATTTAAACTAGGATTAGATACCCTATTATTTTAAATGTAAAAAGTTTTACTTAAGTAGTATTAGTTATGTTCTTGAAATTTAAAGATTTTGGCGGTATTTTAGTCTATTTAGAGGAACCTGTTCTGTAATTGATAATCCACGATTAACTTTACTTATTTTATAAATTTGTATACCGTCGTTATTAGAAAATTTTAGCAGAAAATAAATTTTTAATATTTTAAATTAAAAAATATATCAGATCAAGGTGCAGTATATATCTAAGAAGAAATGGGTTACAATAAATTTATTTATATGGATTAAAGTAAGAATAAACTTTATGAAGGTGGATTTAATAGTAATAAAATTTAATTAAATTTTATGATTTTAGCTCTAAAATATGTACATATCGCCCGTCGCTCTTATTATAAGGTAAGATAAGTCGTAACATAGTAGATGTACTGGAAAGTGTATCTAGAATGAACAAATTAGAGCTTGTTTTAGTAAAGCATTTTATTTACATTAAAAAGTTGTTGTGTAAATCAATATAATTTGAAATTAAAAATTTATTATTAAATGTTTATTTTTTTTTATTTAATAAAAATAATTTTATTAATTTGTTTTTTAAGTATATTTTATAGAAAAAATTTTGTTAATTATAGTTTATTTGTATTGTAAAAGATAATTGAAATAATATATTAATTATTTAAAAGTAAAATTTAATTTTTGTACCTTGTGTATCAGGGTTTATTAAATAAATATTAATTATTTTAATTTTCTCGAGTTTAAGAGAGCTAATAAAATATTTTTTTTATTGTAAAAAAACTATTTAAAATATTTTATTAGTAATGAAATGTTATTCGTTCTTAAAAATATCTAGTTTATTTAGAAATGAATTTAATTCAAATATTTTAATTTTAATGAATTAATTTGTTAATTTATTAAATTTTAATATTAATAATTAAAGGGATGAGCTTTTGATTAAAAATTTATAAGTTAAGTAATAATTTTAAAAAATGTAAGTTTAGAAATATCTATCAATAATAATTTGTTATAATTAATTTAATATTAAAATATTATTTTATATAACTTTAAATTTTTTATAAATAAATAATTTTTAATTTTATAAAATTAGATATAATGATGAAATTAGTATATATTTGAAATATTTAAATAATAATATAAAAAAGATTATTTAAAGGAATTCGGCAAAAATTTTACTCGCCTGTTTAACAAAAACATGTCTTTTTGATATATATATAAAGTCTAGTCTGCCCACTGAAATTTTTAAATGGCCGCAGTAATTTGACTGTGCAAAGGTAGCATAATCATTAGTTTTTTAATTAAAAGCTCGTATGAAAGGCTGGACGAGGTAAAATCTGTCTCTATTTAATTTAAATTAGAATTTAATTTTTAAGTTAAAAAGCTTAAATATTAATAAAAGACGAGAAGACCCTATAGAGCTTTATAATTTGTTTAATATAATTAATTAAGATTAATTTAGATTTTATTAATATGATTATTTTATTGGGGTAATAGGAAGATTAAAAAAATTCTTTTTTTTTATTTACATTGATTTATGAAATAAATGATCCATTTTTAATGATTATAAGATTAAGTTACCTTAGGGATAACAGCGTAATTTTTTTAGAGAGTTCATATCGATAAAAAAGGTTGCGACCTCGATGTTGGATTAAAGATTAGTTTAGGTGTAGAAGTTTAAATTTTTGGTCTGTTCGACCATTAAATCTTTACATGATCTGAGTTCAGACCGGTGTAAGCCAGGTCGGTTTCTATCTTTATTAAGTTAAAATATTTTAGTACGAAAGGACCAAATATTTAATATATTTATATTTATATTTTTGAATATTATTATTATTTTGGCAGATTAGTGCAATGAGCTTAGAATTCATATATGTAATTATTTTACAAATAATACTTGTTTTATATAGATTTAATTTTTTCTTTAGTTTGTATATTATTGTTAATTATTTGTGTTTTAATTGGGGTTGCATTTTTAACTCTTTTAGAACGTAAAGTATTAGGTTATATTCAAATTCGAAAAGGCCCCAATAAAGTAGGATTTATAGGAATTCCTCAACCTTTTTGTGATGCAATTAAATTATTTTCTAAAGAACAAACTTATCCTTTATTATCTAATTATATTATATATTATTATTCTCCTATTATAAGATTATTTCTTTCGTTATTATTGTGAGTTATTATTCCTTATTTTTTAATTTTATTTTCTTTTAGATTAGGTATATTATTTTTTTTAGCTTGTACTAGTTTAGGGGTTTATACTGTAATAATTGCAGGCTGATCTTCTAATTCGAGTTATTCTTTATTAGGGGGTTTACGTGCTGTTGCTCAAACTATTTCTTATGAAGTTAGATTAGCTTTAATTTTAATATCTTTTATAATTTTAATTGAAAGTTTTAGATTAATAGAATTTATTCAATATCAAAAATTTATTTGAATAATTTTTTTATCTTTGCCATTAGGTTTTGTTTGATTTGTATCTAGATTAGCTGAAACTAACCGTACTCCTTTTGATTTTGCTGAAGGGGAGTCTGAATTAGTTTCAGGATTTAATGTTGAATATAGAAGAGGAGGATTTGCTTTAATTTTTTTATCTGAATATTCAAGAATTTTATTTATAAGAATATTATTTTGTGTAATATTTTTAGGAAGAGATTTAATATCAATTTTATTTTTTTTAAAGGTTGTTTTTTTAGCTTTTTCATTTATTTGGGTACGAGGGACTTTACCTCGATATCGATATGATAAGTTAATGTATTTAGCTTGAAAAAGATTTTTACCTTTGTCATTAAATTATTTATTTTTATATATAGGTTTAAAAATATTATATTTTTCTTTATTAATTTAGTGAACTATTTTTAGTAAAAGTTAATAGAAGGTTTAACTTCTTTATTATGTTTTCAAAACATATACTTATATCAAGTTCATTAACTAATTATATAGTAAATTATCTCATATTTTTATAATTAAAGGATTAATAAGAAAATAAATAAAATAAAGTACTGTTAAAACTTGTCCTGTGAAAATATAAGGATCTTCGACTGGTCGTATACCAATTCATGTTAATAAGATTACAATAATAAGAAAAAATCAAAATAAAATTTGATTAATAGGATAAAATTTAAGACTTTGAAAATTTCTTATTCTGTAAAATGGTAAAATTATTAGAATTAAAATTGATATAATTAAAGCAATTACTCCTCCTAATTTATTGGGAATAGAACGTAAAATAGCATAAGCAAATAAAAAATATCATTCTGGTTGAATATGTACAGGAGTAACTAATGGATTTGCTGGTGTAAAATTATCTGGATCTCCTAAATAATAAGGATTTAGTAAAGTAAGAATTCTTAATGTTATTAATAATAAAATAAATCCTATTAAATCTTTAAATGAAAAATAAGGATGGAAAGGAATTTTATCAATATTTCTATTTAATCCTAATGGATTATTTGATCCTGTTTGATGTAAAAATAATAAATGAATTATTACTATTGCAATAACAATAAAAGGTAATAAGAAATGAATAGTAAAAAATCGAGTTAAAGTTGCATTATCAACAGCAAATCCTCCTCAAACTCATTGTACTATTATAGTTCCTAAATATGGAATAGCTGATAATAAATTTGTAATTACTGTTGCTCCTCAAAATGATATTTGTCCTCAAGGAAGAACATATCCTATAAAAGCAGTTCCTATCACTAAAAATAAAATAATTACTCCTACTATTCATGTATGAGTAAATTTATAGGATCCATAATATATTCCTCGACCAATATGAAGATAAATACAAATAAAAAAAAATGAAGCTCCATTAGCATGAAGAGTTCGTAAAAGTCAGCCATAATTTACATCACGACAAATATGACTAATTCTATTAAAAGCTATATCAATATTTGCAGTAAAATGTATAGCTAAAAATAATCCTGTTGCAATTTGAATTACTAAACATAATCCTAATAATGATCCAAAATTTCATCATAATGAAATATTAGTTGGGGTTGGTAAATCAATTAAAGCTCCGTTAGCGATTTTAAATAAAGGATGATTAATTCGTATAGGTTTATTCATTAAAATTTTTGTCGTAATGGACCATAATTAATATCAGTAATTTTTACTACTGCAATTAATGTTAAAAATAAATAATTTACTAATATTAATGTAATTATATTGTTAGGAGTGTTATAAATTATATTTAATGTAATTAAATTTTCATTTTTTAATATTAATATATCATTAATTATTTCTATTATATTAGAATTTTTAAATAAAGGATTTATATACATATAATCAATAAAAAAATAAAATATTATTATAATTGTAATTATAATTATAATAAATATAGATATTTTAATTGAAAAATTAAATATTTCATTTGAGGCTAGTCTTGTTATATAAATAAATAATACCAATATTCCTCCAATTATTACTAAAAATAAAATATAAGAAAATCAATAAGAATATGAATATATTCCTGATATTAATGAAATTAATAAAGTTTGAATTAATAAAATTAAACCTATTGATATAGGATGATTTAAAAATATAAATGTAATTGTTATTGTTAATCTTAATAATAATAATAAATAATAAATACAGAAAATAGTTTAATAAAAATATTAATTTTGGAGATTAATGATAAAAGATTACTTTTTTTTCTGAAGTTTTAAAAGAATATTTCTTATATTTGATTTACAAGACCAATATTTTATATTAAATTATTAAAACTTATTATTTATATGTTAAATGTTTTTATTTTTATTTTTATATTTTTTACAGGTATAATAATGTTTTCTTCTAAACGAAAACATTTACTTTTAATGTTATTAAGTTTAGAATTTATTATTTTATCTTTATATATATTAATATTTATTTATTTATCTATATTTAGTTATGAATATTATTTTAGTATATTATTTTTAACTTTTTGTGTATGTGAAAGTGTTTTAGGTTTATCTATTTTAGTTTCTTTAATTCGAACTCATGGAAATGATTTTTTTTTTTCATTAAATATATTATGTTAAAATTTTTATTTATAATATTATTTATGATTCCTTTATGTTTTAAAAAAAATAGTTTTTGATTAAATCAATCAATATATTTTATTATAAGTTTTATATTTATAATAATAGGAAGATTTAATTATTTATGAATAAATATTAGATATTTTTTTGGATCTGATTTATTATCTTTTGGTTTAATTTTATTAAGTTTTTGGATTTGTTCTTTAATAATTATAGCAAGAGAATCTATTAATAAAAAGAATTTTTTTAGAGATTTTTTTTTATTTATGTTATTAATATTATTATTATTTTTATATTGTACATTTAGATCTATAAATTTATTTTTATTTTATTTTTTTTTTGAATGTAGTTTAATTCCTACATTAATTTTAATTATAGGATGAGGATATCAACCAGAACGATTACAAGCAGGTATTTATTTATTATTTTATACTTTATTTGCTTCTTTACCAATAATAATTGGAATTTTTTATTATTATAATAACTATATAACATTAGATTTTTTTTTTTTTAATAATTTATATTATTTTAATATGTATATATATATTTGTATAATTTTTGCTTTTTTAGTTAAAATACCTATATATATAGTTCATTTATGATTACCTAAGGCTCATGTTGAAGCTCCAGTTTCAGGTTCAATAATTTTAGCTGGAATTATATTAAAATTAGGAGGTTATGGATTATTACGTGTATTAAGAATATTTTTATTTATTGGAATATCAATATCTACTTTATTTGTAAGAATTAGTTTAGTTGGAGGAATATTAGTAAGTTTAATTTGTTTACGACAAACAGATCTTAAATTATTAATTGCTTATTCTTCTGTTGCTCATATAGGGTTAGTTTTAGGAGGAATTATAACATTTAATTATTGAGGATTTTGTGGTTCTTATATGATAATAATTGCTCATGGATTATGTTCTTCTGGCTTATTTTGTTTAGCTAATATTTCTTATGAACGAATAAATAGTCGTAGAATATTTATAAATAAAGGATTAATAAATTTAATACCGAGTATAACTTTATGATGATTTTTATTAAGTTCTTCTAATATAGCCGCTCCTCCTTCAATAAATTTAATAGGAGAAATTAGATTATTAAATAGATTAATTTCTTGAACTTGAGTATCAATTTTTGTTTTAATATTTTTATCTTTTTTTAGAGCTGTTTATACTTTATATTTATATTCATATAGCCAACATGGAAAAATTTATTCAGGTAAATTTGCTTGTTCTTCAGGATATATTCGTGAATATTTATTATTATTTTTACATTGATTTCCTTTAAATTTATTAATTGTTAAAAGAAATTTTTTTATATTATGAATTTAAATTTAAGTAATTTAATTAAAATTTTGATTTGTGATGTCAAATATATAAGTATAAATCTTATCTTAGATCATTAATATAATTTCAATTTGTATTATTAGTTTTGTTAGTTTATTTATAATTAGAATAAGATTATTTTGTTTAAGTTTAAAATTTTTGTTATTAGATTTTACAATTTTTATTGAATGAGAATTATTAAGTTTAAATTCTAGTTCAATTGTAATAAGAGTATTATTTGATTGAATATCTTTAATATTTATAAGTTTTGTTTTATTTATTTCTTCAATAGTAATTTTTTATAGAAATCAATATATAGAAGGAGATTTAAATATTAATCGATTTATTATATTAGTTTTAATATTTGTATTTTCTATAATATTATTAATTATTAGTCCTAATTTAATTTCAATTTTATTAGGATGAGATGGATTAGGATTAGTTTCATATTGTTTAGTAATTTATTATCAGAATGTAAAATCTTATAATGCTGGAATATTAACAGCTTTAATAAATCGAATTGGTGATGTAATGTTATTAATTGCTATTTCTTGAATATTAAATTATGGTAGATGAAATTATATTTTTTATATAGATTATATAAAAAATGATTTATATATACAAATTATTGGTTTATTAGTAATAGTAGCAGCAATAACTAAAAGTGCTCAAATCCCTTTTTCTTCATGATTACCAGCTGCTATAGCAGCCCCTACTCCAGTTTCTGCTTTAGTTCATTCTTCTACTTTAGTTACAGCTGGAGTTTATTTATTAATTCGATTTAATGTAATTTTAAATGAAAATTTATGTTTATTTTTATTATTAATTGCTACTTTAACGATATTTATAGCTGGATTAGGAGCTAATTTTGAATTTGATTTAAAAAAAATTATTGCTTTATCAACTTTAAGTCAATTAGGTTTAATAATAAGAATTTTATCTATAGGAAATTATAAATTAGCTTTTTTTCATCTATTAACTCATGCATTATTTAAGGCTTTATTATTTATATGTGCTGGGGCTATTATTCATAATTTAAAAGATATACAAGATATTCGTTTTATAGGAAATTTAATAGTTCAAATACCTCTTACTTGTATTTGTATAAATGTATCTAATTTAGCTTTATGTGGAATACCTTTTTTAGCTGGATTTTATTCTAAGGATTTAATTTTAGAAATTGTTTGTATAGATTTTGTAAATATATTTATTTTTTTTTTATTTTTTATTTCTACAGGATTAACTGTATGTTATTCTTTTCGTTTATGTTATTATTCAATTACTGGTGATTTTAATTTTTATTCTTTTCATTCATTAAATGATGAAGGTTGAATTATATTAAAAAGTATGTTAACTATATTGATTTTTGTAATTTTTATAGGAAGAATATTAAGATGATTTATTTTTCCAACTCCTATTATAATTTGTTTACCTATTGAGTTAAAAACATTAGCTTTAACTGTTAGTATAATTGGAGCTTGATTAGGATATGAATTATCTAAGTTTTCTATTAGATGATTAAGTAATTCTTTAAAATTTTATCAATATAGTTATTTTTTTGGTTTTATATGATTTATACCAAATATTTCAACTTTTTCAATAAATTATATACCTATAGTAATAAGTTATAATTTATATAAAAGTTTTGATCAAGGTTGAAATGAATATTTTGGAGGGCAGGGAATATATGAAAATATAAAAAAAAATTCAATTTTTTTCCAATTTTTACAAAATAATAATATAAAGATTTATTTAATTTTAATTATTTTATGATTAGTAGTATTATTAATTTTTATATTTATTTACTTAAATAGCTTATTTTTAAGAGCATAATATTGAAGATATTAAGGAAATTGTTATAATTTTTAAGTATTTATAAAAATTAAATATTTTATTTTTACAGTGAAAATGTAATGTTTTAAATTAAACTATATAAATTAGAAACATAAACGGAATTTAACCGCTAAAGAAAAAAGTTAGCAGCTTTTTCTTGATCATCATATTTCTTTAATTGGAATAAAAATTCAATGATATCATTAACAGTAATATGCCTCTATTTGGCTTCAATTAATATAAATAAGGGTATTTTAAATACCAAATTTTTAGGTCGAAACTAAATGTAAATTTTTACTTCTTATTTTAAGATAAGTTGGTATTCCAACACTTTTTGAATGCAAATCAAATGTTATTTTTAACTATTATCCTAATTTGCTCAATTTAAAGCTCCTTGATTTCATTCATGGTATAAACCAATTAGTAAAATAAATAAAAAAAAAAAACTTACTATTAATCAAGATATTAAATTAGAAATTTTTATAATTATAATTATAGGTATTAATAAAGCAATTTCTACATCAAAAATTAAAAAAATTACTGCAATTAAAAAAAATTGTAATCTAAAAGGTAATCGAGCAGAATTTTTTGGATCAAATCCACATTCAAATGGAGAATTTTTTTCTCGATCTATAAAAGTTTTTTTTGATAAAATGTTAGCTAAAAATATTACTACTATTGAAATTATTATAATAATACTTCTTATGGTAAAAATAATAAAAATTATTTATACTAAAAATAGTTAGACCATTTGATTGGAAGTCAAATATACTTTTTATACTATATAAATTAATTAACTACCTCATCAGTAAATTGAAATATATAAAAATAATCATACTACATCAACAAAATGTCAGTATCATGCTGCAGCTTCAAATCCAAAATGATGAATTGAAGAAAAATGATTGAAATAATGGCGAATTAAACATACAAGTAAAAAAGTAGTCCCAATAATTACATGTAAACCATGAAATCCTGTTGCCATAAAAAAAGTTGATCCATAAACTGAATCAGCAATTGTAAAAGGAGATTCAATATATTCATATGCTTGTAAAATTGTAAAATAAATTCCTAATAATACTGTAAGTAATAATCCTTGTAAAGCTTGATTATAATTATTTTCTATTAAACTATGGTGAGCTCAAGTAACTGTAACTCCTGAAGTTAATAAAATTAATGTATTTAATAACGGAATTTGTAAAGGGTTAAAAGTTTCAATTCCCATAGGAGGTCACATATTTCCAAGTTCAATCGCTGGTGATAAACTTCTATGGAAAAATCCTCAAAAAAAAGAAAGAAAAAAAAAAATTTCTGAAGTAATGAATAAAATTATTCCTCATCGTAATCCTATTGTAACAACATAAGTATGAAGACCTTGAAAAGTTCCTTCTCGAGTAATATCTCGTCATCATTGAATTATTGTTAAAATAGTTACTAATAAACCAATTATTAAAAGATTTATATTATATTGATGAAATCATTTTACTAATCCTCTTACTATTATTATTGCTCCAAGTGCTCCAGTTAAAGGTCATGGTCTATAATCTACTAAATGATAAGGATGATTTGAATGTGTTGACATTAATTGATTAAATTACTTCTCTTGAATAAAGTGTTCTTAAAATTGCAAATACATATGATTGAATAATTGAGACTGCAAATTCTAAAGTTAATAGTAAAATTTGTACAATAATTAATAAAGATATTAATGAAGAGTTTATTATAGGACCAGTATTTCCTAATAAAGTTAATAGTAAATGACCAGCAATTATATTTGCTGCTAATCGAACTGCTAAAGTTCCTGGACGAATTATATTACTAATTGATTCAATACATACTATAAAAGGTATTAAAATTGGGGGAGTTCCTTGAGGAACTAAATGAGCAAATATATGTTGAGTGTTATTAATTCACCCAAATAATATAAAACTTAACCATAAAGGTAAAGCTAAAGATAATGTTATTGATATATGACTTGAACTTGTATAAATATAAGGAAATAATCCTATGAAATTATTGAATAAAATAAATGAAAATAAAGAAATAAAAATAAATGTTCTTCCTTTTCGATTATATGGACCTAATAAAGTTTTAAATTCTTTATGTAAAGTTAATAAAATATTAATTCAAATAATATTAAATCGTGAAGGAATAAATCAATAAGTTATAGGAATTAATAATAATCCTATAATTGTACTTATTCAATTTAATGATAAATTTAAAATATTTGTTGATGGATCAAATGATGAAAATAAGTTTGTTATCATTTTCAATTTAAAAATTTTTTTATATAATTATTATTTAAATTTCTTTTAGTATTTTTAATTAAAAATATATAGTAATTTAAAAAATTAAATAAGAAAAAAATAAATGTAAATATTAAGTATAGAAATAATCAATTTATTGGGGCTATTTGTGGTATTAAAGAATATTAATTAATTAATAATTTCAGTTTGACATTCTAATGTTATATATTTAACTAATTCTTTTTATTTAAAGTAATTTTTAATTTAATATATTTAGTTAAAGTTTAATTTAAAATATAATAATTTATTATAAAATTAGTATTTATTAGTCTTTTTCATTAGAAGTAACTGCTAATTTACTATAAAATGGTTTAAGAGACCAACACTTGCTTTCAGTCATCTAATGAATTTTCACTTATTTTAGTGATTCATTTAACAAATGTGTTAGTTGGAATACTTTCAATTACAATAGGTATAAATCTATGATTAGCCCCACAAATTTCTGAACATTGTCCATAAAATAATCCTGATCGATTTATAAAGAAATTAGATTGATTTAATCGTCCCGGAGTTGCATCAATTTTTACTCCTAATGCCGGGATAGTTCATGAATGAATAACATCTGTTGCTGTTACTAAAACTCGAATTTGAGTATTAAAAGGTAACACAATTCGATTATCTACATCTAATAATCGAAATCCATTAATTTCTAACTCATTTGTTGGAATTATATATGAATCAAATTCAAGTTTTTTAAAATCAGAATATTCATAACTTCAATATCATTGATGACCAATAGATTTTAATGTAATTGAAGGATTTCTAACTTCATCTAATAAATATAATAACCGTAAAGAAGGTAAGGCAATAAAAACTAAAGTAATAGCTGGTAAGATTGTTCAAATTACTTCAATTGTTTGACCTTCTAGTAAATAACGATTAATATATTTATTAAAAAATAAAGTTATTATTAAGTATCCAACTAATATAGTAATTATTGTTAAAATTATTATAGTATGATCATGAAAAAATATAAGTTGTTCTATTAGAGGAGAAGCTCTATCTTGTATACTTAGGTTAGACCATGTTGCCATTTTCTAATAAAAGTGAAGAACTTTATATATGAAGCTTAAATTCATTGCACTAATCTGCCATATTAGAAGTTAGATAACATCGGTAGTTCAGAATATCTATGTTCAGCCGGTGGATAATTTTGGAATCATTCAATAGAAGTTGATATTTGATTTGAAAAAATTACTAAACGTTGAGAAGCAAAACTTTCTCAAATAATATAAATTAATAAAAGTACTCCAATAAAAGAAATTGTTGAGCCAATTGATGAAACAATATTTCATGATGTATATGCATCGGGATAATCTGAGTATCGACGTGGTATTCCATTTAATCCTAAAAAATGTTGAGGGAAAAATGTTAAATTTACTCCAATAAATATAATAATAAATTGAATTTTTAATAAATTATTATTTATTCTTAATCCTGTAAATAAAGGAAATCATTGAATAAATCCTGCTATAATTGCAAATACAGCTCCTATAGATAATACATAATGGAAATGAGCAACAACATAATATGTATCATGAAGAATAATATCAATAGAAGAATTAGCTAATACTACTCCTGTTAGACCTCCTACTGTGAATAAAAATACAAAGCCTAGGGCTCATAATAATGAAGGTCTATATGATATTTGAGCACCATGAAGTGTTGCTAATCAGGAAAAAATTTTAATTCCTGTTGGAACAGCAATAATTATTGTAGCTGAAGTAAAGTAAGCCCGAGTATCAACATCTATTCCAACTGTAAATATATGATGAGCTCATACTACAAATCCTAATAATCCAATAGCTAATATAGCATAAATTATTCCTAATGAACCAAAGGTTTCCTTTTTTCCTCTTTCTTGACTAATAATATGAGAAATTATTCCAAATCCTGGTAAAATTAAAATATAAACTTCAGGATGTCCAAAAAATCAAAATAAGTGTTGATATAAAATAGGGTCTCCTCCTCCTGCAGGATCAAAAAATGAAGTATTTAAGTTTCGATCTGTTAATAATATTGTAATTGCTCCAGCTAATACTGGTAATGATAAAAGTAGTAATAAAGCAGTAATTCCTACTGATCACACAAATAAAGGTATTCGATCAAAAGTTATTCCAATTGATCGTATATTAATAATTGTTGTAATAAAATTTACAGCACCTAAAATTGAAGATACTCCTGCTAAATGTAGACTAAAAATAGCTAAATCAACTGAAGCTCCAGCATGGGCAATACCAGATGAAAGGGGAGGGTAAACTGTTCATCCAGTACCTGCTCCTCTTTCTACTATTCTTCTCATTAAAAGTAATGTCAAAGAAGGAGGAAGTAATCAGAAACTTATATTATTTATTCGAGGAAAAGCTATATCAGGAGCTCCTAATATTAAAGGAACTAATCAATTTCCAAATCCTCCAATTATAATAGGCATTACTATAAAAAAAATTATAATAAATGCATGAGCAGTCACAATAACATTATAAATTTGATCATCACCAATTAATGCTCCAGGATTTCCTAATTCAGCTCGAATTAGTATACTTAATGAAGTCCCTACTATTCCTGATCATGCTCCAAAAATAAAATATAATGTACCAATATCTTTATGGTTTGTTGAAAATAATCATTGTCGCGGTAAAATGGCTGAGGTATTAGGTAATAAACTGTAAATTTATTTAGGAAATTTTAATTTCTTTTACCATTTAAGGTTTTATAGTTTAAATTAAAATATTAAATTGCAAATTTAAAGATAAAATATAATTTTTAAAACTTATATATATTCATGAAGTTTAACTTTAGCCTAAGGCTTAAAGCAGTAATCTTTATTTACAGCTTTGAAGGCTATTAGTTTGGGGGGTTAACTTAAATCCTTTAATATAAATTGAAAAGGATTGTACATAAAATTAAACCATTAATTGAAATAAATGATAAGATTGCTATAATTATATTTGTTTTTATATTTGAATTTATAAGAATATTATAATTAAGTTCATTATGAGATAAAATTAAACTTGTATATGCAATTCGTAAGTAAAAAAATAAAGTAATTAAAGTTATTATAATTATAAAAAATAATAAATATATATAATTTGTACTTAAATATTGAATTAAAATTCATTTTGGTAAAAACCCTAAAAAAGGGGGTAATCCTCCTAATGAAAGTAAATTTAATAATAAACTAAATTTAATAATTAGATTTTTATTTATAAAAGAGTATATTTGTTTTAAATGAAAAATTTTAAAATAATTTATTATATAAATTAATGTTAATGAGATAAAAGAATACATAGAAAAATATATAATTCAAATTATTTCTCTATTTAAAAATGATCTTACTATTCATCCTAAATGATTAATTGAAGAATAGGCTATAATTTTACGTAATCTAGTTTGATTTAATCCTCCAATTCTTCCAATTAAAGTTGATATAATAATAATAAAAATAATATAATTTGAATATTTAATTGTATATGATAATAATATTATTGGTGCAATTTTTTGTCATGTTATTAAAACTAGACTATTCATTCAGTTTATTCCTTCAATAATTTCAGGAAATCAAAAATGGAAAGGGGCAGCTCCCATCTTTAATAAAAGAGATGAATTAATTATTATTATTATAAATACATTGATATTTAAAATATCACTAATTAAATTATTTGTTATTATAATTATTAAAATTGAAAATAAGAAAATTGTTGAAGCTAATGCTTGTACTAGAAAATATTTAATTGAAGATTCAGTTGAATATGAGTTATTTTTGGATTTTAATAATGGAATAAAAGATAATAAGTTAATTTCTAAACCTATTCAAGTTCCTAATCATGTATAAGATGAAATTGAGATTATTGTTCCTATAAATAATGTTAATATGAAAATTAGTTTATAAGTATTGATTATTAAAAAAAAAAGGATTAAAACCTTTATGTCTAGGGTATGAACCTAGTAGCTTTGTTAGCTTATCTTTTTGATAAGGGTACATTTTAGTATATGATGTATAAAAGTTTTTGATACTTTAAGAAATAGTTTAATTCTATTAAATGTAATTATAATGAAGGTAAAAATTTACATAATTTATTCTATCAAAATAATCCTTTCAGGTCAGGCACTTCATT